ACAGGAGTAATCCTAGAATTCCATCTGTTTTCTGGGTTTGGAAAAGTACGGATTTTCAAGAACGGGAATCTTATGATATGTTAGGAATCACTTATGATAGCCATCCACGACTGAAACGGATCCTAATGCCCGAAAGTTGGATAGGGTGGCCTTTACGTAAGGATTATATTGCCCCCAATTTTTATGAAATCCAAGATGCTTATTGAATGATAAAAAAGGAGCCTTAGCTTCTACAACTACAGACCTTCAAGGAATATTTTTAATTCGATTCTTTTTTAGATCAAACAAACAGAAGAATTGAGGTCTCGTTCATAAGATAGCTTGATCTCCAATTTGAAAGATACTTTTTTTTATTTCGTAAAAGCGGAGCCAATAGGATGAACTAAAAAAACGAGTTCTGCATTATGAACTTTGTATCGCGCACATAACTTAGTCAACTTTAGTCACATAACTGGGAATGAATAAATAAGATCGGAAAGCAATAAATGAAATGAGGGGGGGTACAATTAAATTTCTATTGTATCTAATGAATCTTGGGGTATTTCTGCCCTTCAACTATAGATATAGAAGATCTAGACCTTTTTTTTACTTGTTTTGTTTAATTCTTTAAAACAGAACTCAGTTAACCTTTCCTTTCGAATATGTATTATGTATAAAGTATTCTACATTCTTTTTGAACGGATGGATCCACAACATGAACAAAAAAAGAGAGGGGGATAAAGGGGTGGTTGCACTTTTTTTACTAAAAATACGTTTAATTTGAAGAATAGAAATAATTAATCCTATGCCAGAAACCAGATTTGAACTGGTGACACGAGGATTTTCAGTCCTCTGCTCTACCAACTGAGCTATCCCGGCCGGTGACATAAGGATTTTCAGTCCTCTGCAACTAAGCTATGTCGACCATTACCGAAGTATCATACTAATGGTGATACAAGGATTTTCAGTCCTATGCTCTACCACCTAAGCTATGCAGACCATTACCGAAGTATCATTATCATTTTAATAGATGACTTAGGTCTATGTCAATAAAAAGAAACTCAAAAGTAATAAATTAAAAAAGTTTTGGACCGGGAATTTCTTGGATCTTCTAAGTTTGAAAATGAAAAATGATATAGATTCTAAATCATTCAAATCAATATTTCTTTCTCATTTGTACGTGTATGATATATCCCACAAGACTTGTATATAATCAGAAAATAAATTAGTTTGTAAAAGCGTAGGATGCATGAAAAAAGATAAGAAATTCTTGAATAACTAAAAAAAGGTAAAGTGTCAAACATACTTTTTGGGGAGTAGAGTTGGGGATAGAGGGACTTGAACCCTCACGATTTTAAAAGTCAACGGATTTTCATCTTACTATAAATTTCATTGTTGTCAGTATTGACATGTAGAATGGGACTCTATCTTTATTCTCGTCCGATTAATAAGTTCCACCAAGGATCTATCAGACTATGAAGTGAATCATTTGATCAATGAATATTTGATTTTTTCTTAAACTTCGAATTGATTCACAACATTTCTATTTTGTTTATAAAAAAATAGAAATCGAGATTCAGGTCGTTATTTTTGAGATCGTTTTGTGTTACCTATATTCAGACTTTCTCCTTCATCCTTTTTGAGTTGAAGTTTCGATCGAAGGATTCCTTTATCAACACAAGGTAGTGAACTCCATTTGTTAGAACAGCTTCCATTGAGTCTCTGCACCTATCCCTTTTTTCTCGCTTTCTAAACTCGGGTTTGTTTGCGTAAACAAGGATTTGGCTCAGGATTGCCCATTGTTAATTCCAGGGTTTCTCTGAATTTGAAAGTTATCACTTAGTAGGTTTCCATACCAAGGCTCAATCCAATTAAGTCCGTAGCGTCTACCAATTCCGCCATATCCCCCTTTTTATTAGGATCTCATTATGATGTCTTTCCACTTTTTCTTATGCTGAAACCTTGGAATTCATTACATATAGATACTTATTTCTTTGGTATCTTCTTTCATTTTTTTGAGCCCGACCCATATTGATTTAGTCTAATCAACAAAGATTCTATCATTTTTGTATTTGCAATTCAATATGGTTATATATTACATAACATATATATGTTCTTCCTTTTCTCATATTTGTCTTAAATTTGAAGAAATAGTCGAACGGTCGATTCTTTTTTTTCTTTTACTTTCATGAAAAGAAATTGATAATTTTTATTAAAACTTAGAATTCTACAATGTGCAATGGAAAAAGATTTTAAGTCTACTTCGTAGATTTGAAATTCGAATAATTCTAAAAAATTAGAAAAAAAAGTATAAAATAATAATAGCATGAGGTTAGAACAAAAAAAAACAAGAATTTCAAATCAGATATCATTTAACTAAAAAAAAAAAGATTTATGATCTAATTAAGATTTTCTTATTTAGAAACTAATAAAATGAAAATTAGAAAGTCGATATACTGCTATATTCTATTAATTAAGGTTATGTTTTATTTATTTAATGATATATTTATTTGAGCCCGCTTAGCTCAGAGGTTAGAGCATCGCATTTGTAATGCGATGGTCATCGGTTCGATTCCGATAGCCGGCTTTTCCATATTTTTTCGTTTTTTTACATGATTTTTAATGCACTTTCAAAATAAAAGAAGATTGAAAAGACTTCTTTCATCTTTTTCCAAGAGTTACCACCCCATTTATATTATGTCATATAAACTTCCATATAGGAAGATATATTGGGTAAAAGAGTTCGATCTTTGCAAAATAAATAAAGAAAATAAAGAAGAATTTTTGTGATTTATTTGATTTATATATATTGTATATACAATAAAAAAAATCTGTATATTGAGAGAATATATCTTCTTACTCTTTGTATTCCAATAGTTTATTGGAGTGGATTTCACGTCATTTATCATTATTATTTAGTTCAGTTTTAATTTTGTTTAGTTTTGTACAATTTCAATAAAAAAGGAGTCTTTATGTCACGTTACCGAGGGCCTCGTTTTAAAAAAATACGCCGTCTGGGGGCTTTACCGGGACTAACTAGTAAAAGGCCTAAGGCAGGAAGCGATCTTAGAAACCAATCACGCTCCGGAAAAAAATCTCAATATCGTATTCGTTTAGAAGAAAAACAAAAATTGCGTTTTCATTATGGTCTTACAGAACGCCAATTACTTAAATATGTTCGTATCGCCGGAAAAGCCAAGGGGTCAACAGGTCAAGTTTTACTACAATTACTTGAAATGCGTTTGGATAACATCCTTTTTCGATTGGGTATGGCTTTGACTATTCCTCAAGCGCGCCAATTAGTTAACCATGGACATATTTTAGTTAATGGTCGTATAGTTGATATACCAAGTTATCGCTGCAAACCCCGAGATATTATTACAGTGAAGGATGAACAAAACTCTAGAACTTTGGTTCAAAATCTTCTTGATTCATCTGCCCCTGAGGAATTGCCAAACCATCTGACTCTTCACACATTCCAATATGAAGGGTTAGTCAATCAAATAATAGATAGGAAATGCGTCGGTTTGAAAATAAATGAATTGCTTGTCGTAGAATATTACTCTCGACAGACTTAATAAACCTAACTTAAGTAAAAAAAATAACTAAAAACAAGAGTTCGGACAACTCCGCTTTGCCCTCGTTTTTTATAAAAAAAAAAAGGCACGCACAAGGTAAGGGATTTTGTCGGGGAATCTTTTTCCTATTCATGTATCATAGATTGGTAGGGAGATTTGGATCCCTTGTTTGCTCTTCCCAGCATTTTCCATATCAAAAAAATTAGGAATAGAGAATCTATTTCAAAATCAAAACAAGGTAGATTTTTTATCTATTCTTTTTTATTTGATTTGATACATTGTGGTCAATCACGTATGATTGGTGAATTAGTTGAAAGTACGGAAAGAGAGGGATTCGAACCCTCGGTAAACAAAAGTCTACATAACAGTTCCAATGTTACGCCTTCAACCACTCGGCCATCTCTCCGACATCAGGATTATGACTGAGTACCTGGGTGAATAGCGAGTTATTCATCGTTTTTTAGATTATGGTTATATAGATCCCTTTTTTGACCGGAAAAATTGGAATTGGAAGTAGATAGAAGGTTTTTTTTTATGAGTCCGCTTTTATGTGAGTTCGTACTATACAATTCCTTTGTTTGTGAGAAAATTTTCTTACAAAAGAAAAGGTAAAGGAAATAAAAAGAGTTATAGAATGGATTACTACCTATGCCAAGATCGCGTATAAATGGAAATTTTATTGATAAAACCTTTACAATTATAGCCGATATCTTATTACGAGTCATTCCGACAACTTCCGGAGAAAAAGAGGCATTTACTTATTACAGAGATGGTGCGATTTGATTATCATTATTTTTTTTTATTTCTCGCCGATTTGGAATAGAAAGAAAAACGAATATTGAAAAAAAATCTACGCTTTTGAAGGTGAAGTTTAGAATATAAAAAAAGCAATCCCTTCTGTCATGTATCCACGATTAATGCAGCCTTAGATGCTTCAATTATGAATTCTAGTATTGAGCAAAAGGTTTTTACCTATGGTTCCCGTATTAGAGATCAATCCTACTACACTAATACAATATACGAATAGGAGGCATCGGGGAAGAAGCACTACGCCGAGAAATCAACAACACGAAAACTTTCTTCAAAATGATTCCCTTTCTTTCTTCTTCTTCTTTGGGATTGGGACTAATTAAAATGGTTGGAACAATAAACATCCATCTCGTTCGTACTTTGGATACCCGTATAACCATTGAAGACTGTTGAAGTGACTAATTCCTGGAAATTTAGGGGCGTTGAGAACAAAGAAATTTTTAGAGTTTCCTTTTTTATTTTTATCTAGCATGAACCCACTTGGTAGTAAGAAAAGATCTTTTGCAAGAAGGTTGGCTAGGGATTTCTTGTAAAAACATTAGCCCCGCTTAGTTCATAATGACATCACTTTTTTCCATATATTATTTTCATTATGCACCTAAAGGAGGAGCCGTATGAGATGAAAATCTCACA